ACATATTTGATAGTCTCTCCCATAAAAAAACTTGTAATACCTATTCCATTTGGAATTCCATCAATTATTTTTTTATCAAAAAAATAATTGAATTTAACTAATTTTCTTACACTCGTAATTAAAAATATTTCATAAAAAACATCTATATAACCACGATTATATGACCAATCATATATGACATTTTTAAAATTATCGGTAACCATTTTATTAGGAACACTTTTTTCAAATAAATTTAATAAATTCAAATTTTGTAAATCTGAATAAACTGGTTTGTAAAAAAAAGATGCTATAAATATTCCAAAAAAGGTTAGAATCACCGAAAAAGTTGCGTTTGTCAAAAATTCATACCAATCCACTAAATTTTTTTCATTTTTATGTAAAAGGTCTATAAACGGAATTAACAATTTGGATAATATATCCGAATCCATTCCGCTTTGGTTGAAAGAAATTCCTATGGCCCCAACGAATAAAGTAAAGAAGACTAAAATAAGCATAGAAAATTGCATAGTATTATCCGATTCCTGAGGATATAAACAAGTCGTTTGTTTAATACCAAAACGGGTAATATCAAAAAAAAGACGTCTTATGTTTTTGACATTTTGATTAATTCGATGTGGATATGTCTTCTGGATAAAAAAAGAAGTCATTTCATTATTATTCATTCTTAATAAAGCTAAGAAAAAATTTTTATTTTTTAATTTATATTTATGATTTACTTCTTTTTTCCCCCATAAAGATATTGAATAGAATGCACTATTTTTTTTTCCATTGAAATTTAGAAAATGAACGTTTAAATATCCTTCAAAAACAAGTAAATAGATCCGAAACATATAAAATGCGGTTAATCCTGCTGTGGAACAAGCTGTTATTGCGAAAATGGGTGAATACAACCAACTATCATTAAGAATCTCATCCTTAGACCAAAAACAGGCAAAAGGTGGAATACCACAAAGAGAAAGTGTACCCACTAAAAAAGCAGTTTTTGTAATTGGTACATGTTTTGTTAAACCACCCATAAGAACCATATTTTGACTTTTAGCTGGAGAATATCCGACAACAGCTTCCATTGAATGAATAATGGCTCCAGATCCTAAAAACAACAATGCTTTTGAATAAGCATGAGTAATCAAATGAAATAAAGCGGCTCGATAGGATCCCATACCTAAAGCTAACATCATATAACCCAATTGAGACATTGTGGAATAAGCCAAATTTGTCTTAATATCTTTTTGAGCAATAGCTAAAGTAGCTCCTAATACTACTGTTATTATACCTATAAGAGCGATTCCATTCATTATTGCGGGTAGAACTATGAAAAGAGGAAGAAGCCGAGCTACAAGAAAAATTCCCGCCGCTACCATAGTAGCAGCATGTATAAGGGCGGAAATAGGAGTAGGTCCTTCCATAGCATCAGGTAGCCACACATGAAGAGGAAATTGGGCGGATTTAGCGACTGAGCCACAAAATAGAAAGAGGGCAAACAAAGTAACAAAAAAAACATTAATCTCATTTTTATAAATCAAGTTATTTATTATTTGAAACAAATCCCTAAATTCCAAACTACCAGTTATCCAATAAAGACCTAAAATTCCCAATAATAAACCAAAATCCCCTACACGATTAGTTACAAATGCTTTTTGACAAGCATTTGCCGCAATAGGACGTGTGAACCAAAAGCCTATTAATAAATAAGAACACATTCCAACCAATTCCCAAAAAACATAAATTTGTATCAAATTCGAACTAGTAACTAATCCCAGCATTGAAATATTAAAAAGAATCATATAAGCAAAAAATCTCAAATATCCTTGATCGTGAGACATATAATTATCACTATAAATAAGAACGAGAATGCCAACAGTAGTAATTAATATTGACATAATAGACGTAAGTGAATCGATCAAGTACCCAAACTCTAAAGAAAGATCATTATTTATGGTCCAAGACCATACATATTGATAAAAAGAACTATTATTGACTTGATGAATAGACAGATCAACCGAAAAAATCATAACTAGAATTAACAATAAAATACTAGGAAAAGCCCACACACGACGCATATTTTTTATTGCCGTCGGAAAAAGTAGAAGTCCCACTCCTATTAACATAGGGACTGGAAATGGAATAAAAGGTATAATCCATGAATATTGATATGTATATTCCATACAATAAACAAAAAAATTCCGATTCTAATGAATTTTGTTTCTTATTCGTTGGTTTTTTATCTCTTTTGTAAAGAAGGGGTTCGGTTAATAAAATAAAAAAATAAACATAGAATTTAAATAGAATGATCTATTATTAATTATTTGGAATCTTTGTAAAATATTTTGAATACTACAAAGTATAAACTCCAAATGGAACAATAACTAAATTCCTAGTGAAAAATAAATTTTTTTAATTCGAATTTTATGTATAGAGTCGGGATAAAATAAAATTATTAATTACACCAAAACTAAGAACATTTGTTTATTTTGATATGAATCATGAATTAAAAAAAAATTCATATGACTCAATAATAATTTTTTTTTTTGAAAAAAAACCATTGGTTCATTTTTTATTTTTTAACTAATTTAGTATTTTTTAGTATTTTAGATTACAATAAAAAATATCGATGTTTGGAAAAATAAAAAAAAGGGGTTATAATATTCAATGTTTTACTTTTTTTTATTTAATAGGAAACAAAAAATGGGAATTAAGATAGATAAGATATATGGCTAATTAAATAGAAATTCCTTTTCAGTTAAGAGAAAAATGTCTTTCACATAGAACTATATAACAATGAAAAACTAGACAAATTTTATGGCAGTTCCAAAAAAGCGCACTTCTATATCAAAAAAACTTATTCGGAACACTTTATGGAAAAAGAAAGGATATTGGACAACATTGAAAGCTTTTTCATTAGCGAAATCTATTTTTACAGGGAATTCAAAAAGCTTTTTTTGTAACAAATACAAACGTTAGAATAATTTCAATTAACTGGATTCAATGAATATTCTTAAAATAAAAAAATACTAATATAAATTTAATATCTAATATAGTATTAATTTAAGTATAGTATTAATTTACGATATTTACATTATATATTCTAATAAAAAAATCCCTTGAATGTAGTGTTCCATTTTTAATATGGAAGTGCGCTTTTTTATTTTCAGTGGAAAATAAAAAAATGGAAATACACTTCTTTATATTCAGTTATATTCAGAAAATTAAAATTTAATAAATAAAAAAAAAAGAGTCATTTAACAAAAACATAAATAATTATAATATATTTTAATCTTTTTTTTTTACATTTCTAAGACTTTCGAATAAAATAAAAATATATATATTTGTAAAAAGAATATAGAATAATAAGAAAAGTCAGAAAAGTATTGAAATCTATATTTTTAATAGATTTTCGAATAAAATTCTTTAAATTCTTTATTTAATATTTAGTAAACAAATAGTGTACTTTAATTGATTCTTTGAATCTCGACAATTGACTAAAAATTAATTATTATGATCTTGAGTAAGCCGCTATGGTGAAATTGGTAGACACGCTGCTCTTAGGAAGCAGTGCTAGAGCATCTCGGTTCGAGTCCGAGTAGCGGCATGACATTTTATCTTAAAAAAAAAATGGGCCCTATAATGAACTCAATTCTTATTTCTATTCCTAGTATTTAGTCTTATTTCTATTCCTAGTATTTAGATTTTTTCATTATATATGATGCTATTTTCAACTTTAGAGCATATATTAACTCATATATCGTTTTCGGTCGTATCCATTTTAATTTCAATTCATTTGATAACCTTATTATTAGTCAATGAAATCATAGGATTATATGATTCGTACAAAAAAGGCATGATAATAACCTTTTTTTGTATAACGGGATTGTTAGTTACTCGTTGGGCTTTTTCGGGCCATTTACCGTTTAGTGATTTATATGAATCATTAATGTTTCTTTCATGGACTTTTTCCATTTTTTATATGGTTCCTTGCTTCAAAAAACATAAAAATTACTATTTAAATACAATAATCGCACCAAGTGTTATTTTTACCCAAGTCTTTGCTACTTCGGGTCTTTTAAGAAAAATGAACGAATCCATAATATTAGTACCTGCGTTACAGTCCTATTGGTTAATGATGCACGTAAGTATGATGATATTGGGTTATGCAACTCTTATATGTGGATCATTATTAGCAGTGGCTATTTTAGTGATTACATTGCAAGAACTCTTTGGTAAAAGCAAGAATTGGTTTTTTTTAATAAATGAATCGTTTTCTTTTGCCGAAATTAAATACATGAATATGAATGAAAAAAATTACATGAACATCAATGAAAAAAATAATGTTTTACAAAAAACTTCTTTTTCTAGAAATTATTATAGATCTCAATTTATTCAACAATTGGATCGTTGGGGTTACCGTACTATTACTCTAGGTTTTATCTTTTTAACGATAGGTATTATTTCAGGAGCAGTATGGGCTAATGAGGCATGGGGATCATATTGGAATTGGGATCCAAAAGAAACTTGGGCTTTTATTACTTGGACTATATTCGCGATTTATTTACATACTAGAAAAAATCAAAAATTAGAATATATAAACTCTTCGATAGTGGCTTCTATGGGTTTTTTTATAATTTGGGTATGTTATTTAGGGATAAATCTTTTAGGAATAGGACTACATAGTTATGGTTCATTTATATCTAATTGAATTAAAGTGGAGAAACAACTTTACAAATATAAATACAGAAAACCAAAATATATATATAAGAAATATATATATAATAACTTAATAACTAACAAAGAAAAATTCCAATAAATGATAGAGAACCCCTTGAATCACTACCGCATTACTTGATTTAAAGGGTTCTCACAAAGAACAAACATATTCAATTAAAATTCAAATTTTTTTTATTTTATTTTAAATTAATGCATTATTCATTATTCATACAATACAAATATATATATATATTTGTATTGTACATAGGCTTTCTTTCTTCTTTTTATTTAAGATTTTTTTCATTTATTTGTGAAAACTATCTATAAAAAATTAGATAGAATAGCTTCAACTTTGTCAGTCGAAAATGAAAAAATAAAATCTGGATAAATACCAATACTTATAACGGGTATAAGGATAGAAATTGAAATAAATAATTCTCGTGGCCCTGAATCAAAAAAATAAGAATTTGGTGTATTAAAAATCTTGTATCCATAGAACATTTGACGTAATATAGATAATGAATAAATAGGAGTTAATATCATTCCAATTGCTGTTACAAAAGTTATTAGTATTTTTGTAACTAAAAGATATTTTTGGCTGGTAATTATTCCTAATAAGACTATCAATTCTGCAACAAAACCACTCATGCCCGGCAATGCAAGAGAAGCCATCGATAAGATAGTGAAAATCGTAAATATTTTTGGCATTGGGATAGCCATTCCACCCATTTCGTCGAGATAAAGAAGACGCAGTCTATCATAGCTAGTTCCCGCCAAGAAAAAAAGCGCAGCGCCAATAAATCCATGAGAGATTATTTGTAAAATAGCCCCGTTGAGACCTGTATCGCTTATAGAGCCAATTCCTAAAATTAAAAAACCCATATGAGATACCGAAGAATAAGCTATTCTTTTTTTTAAATTACGTTGACCAAGAGATGTTGAAGCTGCATAGATTATTTGAATTGAACCTAATAGCATTAACCAGGGGCAAAATATAGAATGAGCGTGAGATAACAATTCCATATTGATTCGAACCAACCCATATGCTCCCATTTTTAATAATATTCCGGCTAAAAGCATACAAGTGCTGTAATGTGCCTCTCCATGGGTGTCAGGTAACCACGTATGTAAGGGTATAATTGGTGATTTGACAGCAAAAGCAATAAGAAATCCCATATAGAATATTATTTCTAGCGATATGGGATATGATTGATTAGTTAATAATTCAAAATTTAATGTTGGTTCATTCGAACTATAGAAACTCATACCTAGAATTCCCAATAATAAAAAAACAGAACTTCCCGCAGTGTACAAAATAAACTTTGTAGCTGAATACAAACGTTTTTTTCCACCCCACATGGATAAAAGTAGATAAACGGGAATTAATTCTAATTCCCACATGATGAAAAAAAGTAAAATGTCTCGAGAAGAAAATGTTCCTATTTGACCACTATACATTGCTAACATCAGGAAATAAAATAATTGGGATTCTCGAGTAACCGGCTGAGCCGCTAACGTAGCTAAAGTAGTAATGAATCCTGTCAATAAAATGGGTCCTATAGAGAGTCCATCTATTCCGAATCTCCAGTAAAAATCCAAAAAATGGATCCATTTATAATTTTCTGTCAATTGAATTAGTGGATCATCTAATTCGAAATGATAACAAAATGCATAGGCTGTTAGAAGGAGATCTATTAAACATATACAAATAGTATACCACTTAATTATCTTATTTCCTTTATGCGGAAATAAGATAATTAAGGAACCCCCGGCTATTGGCAAAACTACAATTATTGTTAACCAAGGAAAATAATTCGTGATAAAAATAAGATATACTTAGACTAGAAAAACCCGCGCTCAAAAACAAATCTTTTGTATTTTGAGCGCGGGTTTTTACCAGTAAAAAAAAAGTACTTGTGTGTGTGGTTCTTTTTGAAACGTATCAATAAGCTAGACCCATGCTTCGAGTTGTTTCATGCCATAAATAAACTCTAACACTTAAGAAATCCGTCGGACAGGCGGATTCACACCTTTTACAACCAACACAGTCCTCTGTTCTTGGGGCAGAAGCAATTTGTTTAGCTTTACATCCATCCCAAGGTATCATTTCTAAAACATCTGTGGGGCAGGCTCGGACACATTGAGTACATCCTATACATGTATCATAAATCTTTACTGAATGTGACATTGGATCATAGTCCTTGAACATAAAAAATTAACCATTTTCGATCTAGTAAAGTCGTAAACGAATTATAATTTTATATAAATAGATATATTATAAATATATATAGTACATATATATCTATCTATTTATATATTCCACCAGATGAATCAATGATTTATCAGCATTTTGCTAATCAAAATCTACTTAATAGATTAATTAATAATAACATAATAGAACCAAGATACTTTGATTTCTTATGATTGTTTGTGCAAACATCATCATAAGTTATATATCATATATGCCAATTTGAATTGGTTAATAGTACACACACTATTACAAATTCTACTTTTTTATGAGTAATACTATTTATTCAACAAATTCGATTGATTGATACGAATTGATTTTCTATTACGATAAATACAGGAAACAATAGCCGGTCCGATAGCTGCTTCAGCGGCTGCAACAGCTATAACAAAAATTGAAAAAATATTTCCTTTTAATTGGCGACTATCAAAAAAATCAGAAAAGGTTACGAGATTTATATTAACTGCATTCAGTATAAGTTCAAGACACATAAGGGCTCTAACCATATTTCGACTTGTGATCAACCCATAGATACCTATAGAAAATAAATAAGCACTCAAAACAAGTGCATGCTCAAATATCATTGACCAACTCCTTATCAATTTTTATTCATTTCAATATGAACGAGAATTCAACGGATTTTATTGCCTAAAGAATATAATAAGTCTACGACAAAAAAAGATAATATATTGGCAATAAAAAACGATTTTCTACATAAATACTATTTTACGTTCACATAGAATTCAACGAAAATAAATGTGATAAAATCTAACAAAATGCAATTTTGACTTATATTGTTAGTTCTAAAAATGGATTATTGGCGAGCCACAACAATTGCCCCTATCAAAGCAACTAAAAGAATTATTGAAATGAGTTCAAATGGAAGAAAAAAATCTGTTGATAAATGAATTCCAATTTGTTGACTAGTACTTATCAAATCTTGCTCTATAATCTGATTTGGTCTTGTAGTCCAAATAATCCCATGCCATGCTGTATCTAGAATAGTAGTTATTAGTGAAACAAAAATACTTATACAAACCATCAAAGTAATTCCGTCCCCAACGGTCCAAAGATGAAAATCTTGGTAATATTCTGAACCATTCATGAACATCACAGCAAATATGATTAAAACATTTATAGCGCCCACGTAAATAAGTAGCTGTGATGCAGCTACAAAATGGGAGTTTGCTAAAATATAGAATAAAGATATACAAACAAGAACCAGTCCCAACGAAAAAGCAGAAAAAATGGGATTCGTAAATAATATTACTCCTAGACTTCCTAATATAAGACCTGATCCCAAAAAGATTAAAAGAAAATCATGTAACGGTTCAGGCAAATCCATTATATGTAAAATAAGAGATAAATAAATCGAAATTTCATGACCTTATTGATATGACCAGGAAAAAAATTTACATATGAAATAAAATACTAAAATTCTCTAGATAAAAAAAGATGCTAAGATAAAAAATGTGAATTGCTATAGGTAGCGTTATTATTGAATCAATATCATTCCATTCTTTTCTTTATGTGAAAGAGTCATTTCAAACTAGAAAATTAAAAACAAAATTCAAAAAATTAAAGAAGTAGATGTATAATATAGGATTTGATTTAGATTCTATAATTTTCGTTTTCAGAAGAATTTTATTTAATTATCAATAATTTATAATTTTATTTGAATCGTTCGAATTGTATAATCATCAATTACTGACACTGGTAAACGGCCCAAAGCAATTTGATTATAATTCAATTCGTGGCGATCATAAGTCGAAAGTTCATATTCTTCAGTCATTGATAAACAATTTGTTGGACAATACTCAATACAGTTACCACAAAATATACAGATTCCGAAATCAATACTGTAATTAAGCAATCGTTTCTTTCGAATATCGGTTTCCAGTTTCCAATCAACAACGGGTAGATCTATGGGACATACACGAACACATACTTCACAAGCAATGCATTTATCAAATTCAAAATGTATTCGACCACGAAAACGTTCTGATGTGATTATTTTTTCATAAGGATATTGAATAGTTACTGGTAAACGATTTGCGTGAGATAAGGTAATCATGAAACCTTGACCAATGTACCTTGCAGCTCGGACTGTTTGTTGACCATAATTTATGAATCCAGTTACCATAAGGAACATATCGTGAATATCTCTGAATAGTTTTTTCTTTCTCTTGTTTGATACAACTTTTTAATATAGAAAGTCCATTTTTTATAGTGAAAACAGTTGAGACGAAGTTGTTAATAATAAATTACCAAGAGAAATCGGTAAAAGAAATTTCCACCCAAGATTTAATAATTGATCTATTCTTAGCCTAGGCAAAGTCCATCTTGTTGTGATAGAAACAAATAAAAATAAAAAAGTTTTAGCTAGTGTAATAAAAATACCAATTATCGTTACAAAAACCCCATATGCTTTATTTATTTCAAAAAATTCAGAAACGAATATGTACGGAATAGAGATATTTGAACCACCCAAGTAAAGAACTGTTACAAATAAGGAAGAAATTAATAGGTTTAAATAGGAAGCAATGTAAAATAAACCAAATTTGATACCCGAATATTCGGTTTGATAACCGGCTACTAATTCTTCTTCCGCTTCTGGTAAATCAAAAGGCAATCTTTCACATTCTGCTAGGGAAGAAATTATAAAAACGATGAAACCCATAGGTTGACGCCAAAAATTCCATCCCCAAAAACCATACTTTGATTGAGCATCAACTATATCAACTGTACTTAAACTGTTTGATAATCCTAGTCGGTGATAACATTACTGTTCCCATCTCTATTACAGAACCGTACATGAGATTTTTACCTCATACGGCTCCTTTTTAAAGCCTTCAAAAAATCTACAGACCGAGCCATTTATTTATCGCTTGATATATCCCTAAGATATATAAGATTCCATTTTATTGGACGGTTCTGAATTAAACCAATTGAATTCTGTCTGTCTTAATAAACAAAATTAATAAAGAAAAATACATTTTATTTAATTAATATTTATTTAATTTAATAAATAAATAATTATTTAATTTAATAAATAAATAATACAATAAGGTACGTCTGAATTGATCTCATCCCTTAACAAATCCAAAATTCAATTGGTTGAGTAATAACTAAATTCTTCCATAAAATACTCTTTTAGAATTATCAATAACTCCCTAATGGTTTTCGATTACGAAAAAGAATTACATGTTCGTTTTCTAAATTATGACATGAATTCTATCTCCACAAATATGGATAGAAGACAAAAGAGAAAAAGGGGATCCCCTTTTTTTCGTTCTTAACCTATTCTTTTTTTATGTAAGTATGATAAAAAAGGGACTTAAGAAAAAAAATTAAAGGATTATTTCGTTTCTGATAGTCATTTATTTAATTAGTGGATAGAAGGATACTCTGGACCGGAATTGTGGGGAGTACTACTTTATTTTTTCTACCAGCTTAAAGCCCCAATTAGTATTCTTTTTTCTATTATTCTAAAATGTTCTTTTGGATATTTTAAAAAATATACGTTACTAATCCTTTGTGTATCTTGGTGTTTCTAACCATCCATTCATTTTTTTTTATTAATCCCTTAATTTATGGTAATATATTTAATATATATGGTAATATATATAATATATATGGTAATATATATTAATGATATTGAAAATTAAAAAAAAGTGGGTCTTTTGTACCCGCTTCAAGACAGGATGACTAATCAACCAACCTTGGGATAAACGACCACTTCTACTTATAATTAATTTAATTCATTTTTTTTCACTTAATTCTTATACATAGAAAATGAGACTCAATATTTTTACTGCAATTTTAAATCATCATACTTTCTATTAACTATAAGTAATATAGTATTCATAAATTATATTCAATAGAAGCTGTTTTATTGCACTCATATAACTATCTGATTAAATTATTCAATCCGAATAAATCAAAAAAATAAATGGAATATATATATTATATTCAATTTTATATTATATTCAATTTATTAAATTCAATTTATTAACCTCCTTATACTATTATAAAGTGCTATTAAAGTACTATAAAGTACTATAAAGAAAGGAGTATAGCAATAGTATCGAACGAAAAATTTCTGTCTTAACGAATCGCACGTAGAGATATCGATAATACACATAGAGCTAATGGTATTTCATAACTAATCGATTGAGCAGCTGCTCGTAGACCACCCAAAAAGGAATATTTATTATTTGACCCATATCCTGACATAAGAAGTCCAATGGGAGCAATACTCGAAATAGCAATCCATAAAAAAACACCAATATTCAGATCAGATAAAACAAAGTTATAGCCAAAAGGAATTACCGAATAGCTTATTATAATTGATATAACTGATATGGATGGTCCTATACTGAATAAACGAATATCTCCTCTAGATGGAATAAGATTCTCTTTGAAAAGTAATTTTGTTCCGTCTGCTAGAGCTTGAAGAACTCCAAAAGGACCGGTGTATTCAGGTCCAATACGCTGTTGTATCCCGGCGGATATTTCTCTTTCTAACCATACAATTGCTAGTACACTTATTGTAATTCCCAATACAAGAATAAAAATAGGGGAAAATACCCATATAATTCCATATACCTCTTTAAAGGATTCCAATCTGAAAAAAAAATGCATATCTTCTATTTCTGTTATATCAATTATCATTTCAACGATCAACTTCTCCCATAATAATATCTATGCTACCTAGTATTGTCATAATATCGGCCAATTTCATTCTTTTAACTAATTGAGGAAGAATTTGCAAATTGATAAAACCAGGTGGACGAATTTTCCATCTCCAAGGAAAACCATTTTGATCTCCTATTAGAAAAATTCCTAATTCTCCCTTGGGGGCCTCAATTCTTACATAAAGTTCTTGTTTTGGCAATTCAAAAGTCGGAGACGGTTTTTTACTAATAAATCGATACTCAAAATCATTCCATTCTGGCTCTTTTTCTCTATCAAAGGAACGGATTTCTAAATTTTCATATGGCCCACCAGGAATTCCTTCCAAAGCCTGTTGAATAATTTTTATGGATTCCATCATTTCACCGATTCGAACTAAATAACGAGCTAATGAATCTCCTTCTTTTTGCCATTGAACTTCCCAATCCAATTCTTCGTAACATTCATAATTATCAATTTTACGTAAATCCCATTGGATTCCGGAAGCCCGAAGCATCGGTCCCGATAAACCCCAATTTATTACTTCCTTTCCATCAACAACCCCTACTCCTTCAACCCGTTCTAAAAAAATAGGATTTCGGGTAATAAGTTTTTGATATTCAACAATCCGTGTTAAAAAATAATCGCAGAAATCAAAACATTTATCTATCCAACCATAAGGTAAATCAGTCGCTACCCCCCCAATACGAAAAAAATTATGCATCATTCTCATGCCCGTCGCAGCTTCAAATAGATCATAAATTAATTCTCTTTCTCTGAAAATATAGAAGAAGGGGGTTTGTGCACCAATATCTGCCATAAAAGGCCCTAGCCATAGTAGGTGAGAAGCTATACGACTCAACTCCAACATAATTACTCGGATATAGCTGGCTCTTTTAGGTACTTGAATATTTCCCAATTGTTCTGGTCCGTTTACAGTTATTGCTTCTGTGAACATAGTAGCTAAATAATCCCAACGTGTTACATAAGGTAGATATTGTATAATTGTTCGATTTTCCGCTATTTTTTCCATTCCTCTGTGTAAATAACCCAATATTGGTTCACAATCAATAACATCTTCGCCATCTAGAGTAACAATAAGTCGAAGAACACCATGCATTGATGGGTGGTGAGGGCCCATATTAACTATCATGAAGTCCTTTCTTGTAGTTAAGATATTCATAGGTTTTTCCTCGATTCATTCTTATATGAATCGCTTAAAAAAAAGTTCATCAAAATTCAAGATCTAATAAATCGAATAATTGAGAATTACTCTTCAATTTAACGAATTTTAGACTCGCGAATATCAAACTGATTTATTAATTTTTTATAACGTATTCTATCTTTCTTTGACAAATAAGACAGTAATCGTTGCCGTTTTCCCAGAATTTTACGTAAACCTCTTTGAGATAAATAGTCTTTTCGGTGCAATTCAAAATGTGAAGTAAGTCTTCGTATTCTATTGGTAAAATTGAATACTTGAAATTCAACCGATCCCGGGTTTTCTTCTTTTTTTTCTTGTGAAATAACAGGTATAAATGCATTTTTTACCATAAAAAATTGAAAGTTTTTCCCCTCTCCTCGCTTTTTATAGATATTTTTATTGATCAGTAATAATAATGACACTAATTTTGAATTATATAGATATAAATCTGAATTTCCTTAATAATTTTTTTTACAATCAAATTAATTCTTATTAAATTTGATTGTAAATTAATCAATCCAATTTAAAAATTTAAATTAAATAGATATAAAAAAGACTATTTTTATTGATTCACCACAAAAAAATTGTATACTTAAAAAAGAAAATAGGATTTCGTTAATTTTTATTTTGGACCTAATGGATACTTCATTTAATTTATATCAATCCCACAATGCGTGTCTGTATCTATGTTATGTATATACCATATATATTATCATATATATTAGGAAGACAAATTTCGATTAACGAATTTTCAATCGAGGATACATATGTATTCTTACTATACTGAAACGGCTTCCATTATGGGTATAAAACCAATAGCGATTTATACAAGCCAAATCTTCTAATCGATAATTTGGCCAAAGAAAAATTTTGAAATTCATTAGTTTTTTTTTTTCTTTCTGAAGATCTATATAGTTTTTAGTCAAAACTTGAAAACAATTATGGGCTTTATTTTCATTATAAAATATTGTGTTCCTATCTATACTATTTATATTACTTGGATTTAAACAAATTAGAATTCTCAATTCTCTACGACGTCTGGCGGATAAAATATTTTCAGGAACAAGTAAATCATAATTCTTTTTTTCTGTTACCTTTTGATTTCTTGTTCTTGTAATGTATTTATCTAAATTTTTCTTATTAAGATGACTTTTTTCTGGGTATTTTTGATAAATTTTGCGCTTATTCTTATGAATTAATGAAAGACTCACGGTTTGATACATAAGAAATTGTTTATTGTTTTTTTTAGACAAACGAACTGGTTCTATAACAAATATTTCTTTTTTCATAAATTTTTTATTTTTTCTTAAGTCTTGAAGAATGAAATTCTTTTGATTTTGAATCATCATAATATCTAGACCTAGCTCTCCTCTTTGAATAGAGGCTATAGTAATATCTCTTAAATTTTTCAATCTAATCAGGAGACAATATACTTTGACATTTTTTAATATTCTTTGACCTAAGAAATTCTTCCAGTTCAAATGTAAAGTCAAAAAATTTCTTAGTAAGAAATTGAGTTCTGCCTCCATCTTGTTCTTGTCTTTCTTTTTCTTTATACCCTTAATATTCTTTTCATTGCCTGATCCTACAAAATCTTTTTCTTGGTTTGAGAGAGGTATTTCAAGATTTATTTGATCGGCGTATAATGCTTTTGCTCCATTTCGAGTCTCTAACTCCAATTCAAGAGATTTCTTTTTTTTCGATGGTCCATAGATATCGATTATTTTTTTCTTTCTAGTAATGTTATCTTTATTTTCACTAATATTTGGATTTATATTAAAATGTAAAAAAAGTAATTTGATTGGTATGATCCATGGGTTATCCCTATATGCATTATAAAATATCACAAATTTTGAAAAGAACCAAAATTCCGGATTCGATATAGAACGATTTAGTATTTCGATATTGATTCCCGCCCAATTGAAATACTTTCTATCCAGGTTTTTTTCCATATCTATAATAGTGTCTTCCGCTATATAATTCCTGGTAAAAATATTACCTATTATATCACAGAATTCTTTTTTATGCGCGTTGTAATTAGAATAAATCCCTTTATTTTTATTTGCTTGAAATAGGGATTTATATCCATAAATATAGGAGTCTTTCTTATCCGCATAATTGATAAAGTTATAGGATAAAAGATCATATCTATATTGTTTTCTAATTTTTTTTTTTTTTAATGCACCTACTTGTTGTTCTTTGTAAAGAATTAATCGGTTTTTTTCATATGAATTATATTTGGTTAAATCTTTATTTTGCGCTACGCGACATTCAGTGATCTTACTTTTCCATTTTTGAGGTACTAATCTGGACCATCTGCTTTGGGATAAGTCATATTGATAATGATCCTTTAACCAATTTGTCCATTGATTTTTTACAGAATTGGGAGAGTTCTTATGTTTTAATTTCGAATGAAATATTCCCTGTACTCCAAAAAAAGAATCTTTTATTTCATTTTTAAGAAAAAAAAAACTTTCATGATATTCAAAAATAGATCTTAACTTATATATGTTAATAATTCGGGTTTGTAATAATTTTAAAAATACATATGCTTGTGATAAAAGGGAGACATCACAAGAATTCTGTGAATTTGTATTCCTAGTATTAAAATATTTGTGTAGAATCGAAATAAAGCGAATTATATTTTGATTTGTTTTTTCAATTCTTTCCGCATTTACTTCATTAGTGTAAATGGATTTATTCAATTTTTTTTTTGTTGATTCAAGAAAAAGTTGTGTATTGATCCTAGGAATACAAATGATATATAGAAAGATATCTATGTATGTCCTTTTCATGAAAAATTTAAAAAACGAATGTGATTTACGAGTTAATCGAACATTTTTTCTTCTTTCTAATATTTCCAAATTTTGGTTTATTAATTCGATCCTTTTAATACCATAAATAGTTTTGTTCGAATTAATATTTGTCTCTGAAATTACAAGCCCTCTTTTCTTTTTTTCTTTTTTCATTTTTTTAAAAACTTCTTTTCTTTTAGCATTCAGATCCCTTATTTTTTTTTTTTTCACTGAAAAATTTGCCGAATTTTTTATAGATTGAATTGGAATGGTTACTTCGGAAATCATTGGACTGTTGTTACCGATTGTTGAATCTTTTTTGCTTTCGCTCAATTCATCTATTTTTTTGAATTTAAATTTAATAAATAAAAATTTGGAAAATTGTTTTATTTTTTTCGTTAGAAATAGAATCCTTTTGAGAATCCTTTTGCTGATCCATTTTGCTTTTTCTTTTAAGATATTTAGAAACAATTTCAGTTTTTCACTTAAAGCTTTTAGAACTAGAAAAATGAAAAACTGAAATTGTTTCATTTTTTTTTTTAGTTCTTTAAAAATAGGATCAAAAAATGAAAATCGCTTTTGAGTGGAACCAGAAAAGGGCAATTCGACTTCCGTTCCCCAAATTGTTAAAAAACAAAAGTTCTTTTTTTTCACCCCCCTTTTTTTCATTGGATCATTTTTCTTTTCATTGGATCGTAACTTAGATTTGTGCCAAGGTTTTAGACGAAAAGGAAATAATATCTTTATCTGAATACCGTCTGTTAGCCATTTTTTTGGAAATTCTGTTTCGGATAATTGAACGCCATTATATGTACATTTAATATACATTTCTCTTTTCCAATCCCTAAAATCTTCTGACCATTCGGGAAATTGAAAAAATAGTATACGAACAATATTTTTAATTATTATCAATGAAGGTAATATAATATATTTTCTAAGAATCGATTGGGTTATTAATAAAACACCCCTTATTGCTTGAGCAAATATAATGCTATCCCAGGCTTCTGCTATTTCTATACGTCTTTTTTCTTCATTTTTTTTTTTTTTCTCTTCTTTTTTCGAACTTTCTTTTGCTTTTTCCTTTGTATAATCTGAAATTATAAATTCTATCTTTTTTCGTATCCAACTTTTTAATATAAAAAAGATTTTCATTGACTTGATACTATCAAAAGAAAAGAATAAAGGTTTCTCAGTTTTATCCAAAAAAAGAGGGGAATGCACACTTTTTTGAAACAATTTCCAAGTAACTGTTTTACGCCTTTGAGCACGTATAGATCCTTTTATTATATCTCGCCGAAAATCCGATTGGTGGGAATAACGTATTAAAGCCAATTCGCTTTTTTTTTTATTTTGAGTATTATCCGTATCTCCAGTATCACTATAAGTATTGTTTTTCTTAAAAAATTTAGATTTATTTAAAATGACTACAGGTTTGCCTTTTCTAGAACGAATTTGATAATTCTCTGCTTCAATTTTTCCATTCAGTTGTTGCAATTCGTCAATAAATTTGGATGACCATTGAGGAATTTTTTTACGGATTTCGTTTATTCTAATACATTCCGTTCTATTTCGATTTACTCTTGTTTCATCCTTCAAATCAGTTCGAATTGCATCGAATAATATTTGGATTATTTTTTTTTTTTCTTCTTCATCTTCAGAATCCATTTTTACTTGTTCATGTTCTGGAAATAAATAGAGTGTTTCAAAACTCAAACTTGATACTGATTTTTGTGAAAATTTATGGGTTGGATTAAAAAAAAAAAATGAAGTTACTAATGCTTTTCTATCAAATGTATTTTTTTTCTCCTCCAATTCTTGATAATTACTATTATTATAAATATTATTTTTAATATAAAAAAGGATACCATGAATTTTATT